AGGAGCACCTGCCTATTTATATAACAGACCGTATGGTAGGCCACAAATTAGGAGAATTTTCTCCTACTTTAAATTTCTTAGGACATACAAAAAATGATAATAAATCTCGTCGTTAAGATAAAATTATGATAACTCATTAGTAGGAGTGACTTTATGATAACAAAGGAAAAAAAGAATATATATATGGTAGAGGTATATGCTTTTGGCCAACATATACCTATATCTCCTGACAAAGCAAGAAGAGTAATTGATCAAATTCGTGGACGGTCCTATGAAGAAACACTTATGATACTAGAACTCATGTCCTATCGAGCATGTTATCCAATTTTTAAATTGGTTTGTTCTGCAGCATCAAATGCTAGTTACAAAATGTCTTCTAAGGAAACTAATTTAATCATTAGTAAAGCAGAAGTCAACGCAAGTACTAGCACAAATAAATTAAAACCTAGGGCGCGGGGTCGTAGTTATCCGGTCAAAAAATCTACCTGTCATATAAGTATTGTAATGAAAGATATATCTTTCGATAATGAATATAGAAAAGTAGATTCGTTAAAAAGCGTAAAAAAAATGAGACGGAAAAAGAAACATACAACTATAGGCTATCATAATATGTATAGTAGTGAGGGAATATGGGACAAAAAATAAATCCACTAGGTTTCAGGCTTGGTACAAACCAAAGTCACCATTCTGTTTGGTTTGCACAACACAAAAATTATTTAGAGCATCTACAAGAAGATCAAAAAATAAGAGACTGTATCAAGAATTATGTACAAAAGAATACGAGAATATCCTCCGCGATAGAGGGAATTGCACGTATAGAGATTCAAAAAAGAATCGATCTGATCCAAGTCATAATCTTTATGGGATTCCCAAAGTTATTATTAGAAAGTAGATCACGAGGAGTCGAAGAATTACAGACAACCCTAGAAAAAGAATTAAATTGTATGAATCGTAAACTTAACATTGCTATCAAAAAAATTACAAAACCTTATGGAAACCCCACTATTCTTGCAGAATTTATAGCCGAACAATTAAAAAATAGAGTTTCATTTCGAAAAGCAATGAAAAAAGCTATTGAATTAACCGAAGAAGCAGATACAAAAGGCATTCAAATTAAAATTTCAGGTCGGATTGATGGAAAAGAGATTGCACGCGTTGAATGGATCCGAGAAGGCAGAGTTCCCCTACAAACCATTGTAGCTAAAATGGATTATTGTTCCTATAGTGCTCGAACTATCTATGGTGTGTTGGGGATAAAAATTTGGATATTTATCGACAAGTAATACTAAAATCTTACTTTTCAAAATTCAACCCTACATTCTTTTTCTTTTTTTCAAAATCATCAATTAATTCTTTTAATTCTTAATTCTATAGGGTTGAATAAAAATTTGACTGATCTTTTCATAAAATTGCTATGCTTAGTGTGTGACTCGTTGGTTTTTTAGGTTTAGGATTCAATTAGGATTAAACACGATTATCCCAGCTCCCCAGTATGAATGAATAAGTAGAGAAATACTAACCACCTCATCACTTCACATTATCTCAATTAAAAAAATAAGTCAAAATGTGATATAATGATCATATCTTTGTAGCGGCTGAAATCTTTTTTGTTTCTGAAAAAAATCTTTGTAAAAAAAAGATAGAAGAAAAATGTAGATAAACGGAAGGATGAGAGAACGAGAAAAAAAAATGATATAGAATTCAAAAATGTAAGGTCGATAAGTTATCTTATAAATTTCAATTTTAAAGGGCAGTGTAATATAGCATGAATCAAGATTCATCTTACGTAAATGACTCTTATTCTTACTAGAGCAAAACAAAAAAATCAAGAGCTTCGAGCCAATAAAGACTGAGCAAATTGACTCAAGAATAACTTTCATGACAAGCTCCATTGTAAAATTCAGACCTAAGCATTAAGTAAGAAGCGGTGGGAACGATGGAAGCTGTGAATGCAAAAGATTTTATGGAAAAGGAAATCTTACTGATTCACCGGTCGGGATGGCGGAACGAAGCCCAGATGAATTGATCTATTCTTCGAAGGTGCACAAAAAGGCTAAAAATTAAACAGAAGAGTAAATATTCGCCCGCGAAAACTTGATTTTGAATCCTTTTATTCGCGAGGAGCCAGATGAGAAGAAATTATCACGTCTGGTTCTGTAGTAGAGATGGAATTAAGAAACAAACATCAACTATAACCCCAAAAGAACCAGATTCCGTAAACAACATAGAGGACGAACGAAGGGAATTTCTTATCGGGGAAATCATATTTGTTTCGGTAAATATGCTCTTCAGGCGCTTGAACCTGCTTGGATCGCATCCAGACAAATAGAAGCAGGTCGACGAGCAATGACACGAAATGTACGTCGTGGTGGAAAAATATGGGTACGAATATTTCCAGATAAACCAGTTACAGTAAGACCCGCAGAAACACGTATGGGTTCGGGTAAAGGATCGCCCGAATATTGGGTAGCTGTTGTTAAACCAGGTCGAATACTTTATGAAATGAATGGAGTAACCGAAAATATAGCTAGACGGGCAATTTCAATAGCAGCATCCAAAATGCCTATACGAACTCAATTCATTATTTCGAGATAAAGGATAAAAAGAACAACCAACAAAAATGGTTCTTCGCTATGAAAATTTTAAAAATTTCTTTTTTTTTTTTTTTTTTAGACAAATAATATCTCTTTTTTTCTTTGTCCTTTGCATTGAAAGAAAAAATTTTTAAATCGTATGATTCAACCTCAGACCCATTTAAATGTAGCCGATAACAGCGGGGCCCGAGAATTGATGTGTATTCGAATCGTAGGCGCTAGCAATCGTCAATATGCTCATATTGGTGACATTATTGTTGCTGTGATCAAAGACGCAGTACCAAATATGCCCCTAGAAAGATCAGAAGTTGTTAGGGCTCTAATTGTACGTACTTGTAAAGAACTGAAACGAGATAACGGTATGATAATACGATATGATGACAATGCTGCAGTTGTTATTGATCAAGAAGGAAATCCAAGAGGAACTCGAATTTTTGGTGCGATCGCCCGTGAATTAAGAAAACTAAATTTTACTAAAATAGTTTCCTTAGCTCCCGAGGTATTATAAAACTATTTATAGAGTAAAAAAAAATAGATTAAGAGATAGATTGTATCTCACGCATATACCTTAAATTATTCATAAACAAAAAAACATGTTGATTATATCAAATAATGAGTTAACAAAAATTTTAGGCATAATGGGTAGAGACACTATTGCTGAGATATTAACCTCTATACGAAATGCTTATATGGATCAAAAAAGAGTGGTTCGAATAACATCGACTAATAGTACCGAAAATGTTGTAAAAATACTTTTACGGGAAGGTTTTATCGAAAACATGAGAAAACAGCGCGAAAACCATAAAAATTTTTTGGTTTTAACGCTGAGACACCGAAGGACTCGAAAAAAAACCTATAGAAACCTTTTCAATTTAAACCGAATTAGTCGACCGGGTCTACGAATCTATTCTAACTATCAACGAATTCCTAGCATTCTAGGCGGTATGGGAATTGTAATTTTGTCCACTTCTCGAGGTATAATGACCGACCGAGAGGCTAGACTAGAAGGAATCGGCGGAGAAATTTTGTGTTCTATATGGTAATTTTTCTCATAGACAAACTGTATCCGAAATTGATTCTTTGAAATTATAAAAAACTAATGGAGATAGAGTTAAAGTTGAAGTAAGTCGTTATGATTCAACCCGAGGGCATATAATTTTTCGACTCCGCAACAAGGATTCGAAGGATTAAATGGTTTGAACACCTCTTTTATTTTTTGTGGGAAAGGGAATCAAGAAGTAGATTCAAAAGTTGATTCAAATTTAAGATAAGGAATGACAAGTATGAAAATAAGAGCTTCTGTCCGTAAAATTTGTGAAAAATGTCGATTAATCCATAGGAGGGGACGACTTATAGTAATTTGTTCCAATCCGAAACATAAACAAAGACAGGGATAATCAGACTCGCTAAAGAAACTAATGATAAATAAGGAATCTTTTCTAACTTGAAATGGATATATCCATAGATCTCTGACTGATATTTATGAAATGATAAAATATGGCAAAAGCTATACCACGAATTGGTTCACGTAGAAATGTACGTATTGGGTCACGTAGGAGTGCACGTAGAATACCAAAAGGAGTTATTCATGTTCAAGCCAGTTTCAATAATACCATTATCACTATTACAGATGTACGGGGGCGGGTGGTTTCTTGGTCCTCTGCCGGTACTTGTGGATTCAAGGGAACGAAAAGAGGGACACCCTTTGCTGCTCAAACTGCAGTAGGAAATGCTATTCGTACAGTAGTCGATCAAGGTATGCAACGAGCAGAAGTCATGATAAAAGGTCCTGGTCTCGGAAGAGACGCAGCACTCCGAGCTATTCGCAGAAGTGGTATATTATTAACTTTTATACGGGATGTAACCCCTATGCCACATAATGGATGTAGACCCCCCAAAAAAAGACGAATATAGAAATGTACGCTAAGGGGCTGTCAAGAGAAACAAGAGAAATAAATGATTCAATGATCAAATAATATTACTATGGTTCGAGAGAAAATAGCAGTATCTACTCGGACACGCCAGTGGAAGTGTGTTGAATCAAGAAAAGACAGTAAACGTCTTTATTATGGGCGCTTTGTTCTCTCTCCACTTATGAAAGGTCAAGCCGACACAATAGGAATTGCGATGCGAAGAGCTTTGCTTGGAGAAATAGAAGGAACATGTATCACACGCGTAAAATCTGATAAAGTGTCACATGAATATTCTACCATAGAGGGTATTCAAGAATCAGTACATGAAATTTTAATGAATTTAAAAGAAATTGTCTTAAAAAGTAATTTATATGGAACTTGTGACACCTCTATTTGTGTTAAGGGTCCTGGATATGTAACGGCTAAAGATATTGCCTTACCGCCTTATGTAGAAATCATTGATAATACACAACATATAGCTAGTCTGACGGAA